CTCCGGAAACGATAAATGCCAAGATAGGAATAACACTTGATATTATCAGAAATGCCCAGAAAATATCATATTCGTAAAGCAGAAACATGGATACACTCCTATTAATGTGGAATATACTGAATTAGTCGATTCAAATTGGAATTGTCAATTCGTCCAGAACTTCTTAAGCGAAATAAGCATTTTTTTTCTTAGCGTTAGCGATATAACATATAGACATTAGTAAAAAGGCCAGGGATTTCTAGTATACTCTATTCGAAGTCTTATTAAAAAAGAAAATTAATTCGGGTAGAGGATTTTTGCGTCTATTGACTCGATATGAATATGTAAACATAATCGCATCGAACGATTATATTCTCTCTTCTTGCCCTATTCTAGATTTATATTATTTTCTTTTATAAAATTGAATTGATATAATTCTTAATTGATTCAATCTCTTGAATTGCTAGGAACCCAAATATAAAAAAAGTGTTTCCACAAAATTATAAACTTTTGGTGGATCTCTACTATCCCGACGTACTCCCTAAGGAACAAAAAAAATCAAGGTATTTAATTAGAGTTATAATGCAAAGGGCATTCTATTTTGAATCAATTTGTAGTACTAAACTAAAGTAGTCAAAATCTTGATTTGGAATGAACAAAAATAAATACTTATTTGTCACTGCAATGCCACTTAGTAAGACTAACCAATGTTAGTAAAGCGTTAAATTTAGTTACAAGTACAAGAAAAAGTTTGTTTTGAAGCAAACCCACATAATGAAGTATAGCATAGTAGTATAATCAGCGGAATCGTAAATTCTACATTTACATCATATACTTCTATTCTAGAAATCTAGAAAAAAATAACATATTATTGAAATCGAACGATTTGATAAATCAAATCTCCAAACCAACTCATAGAAATAGAAAAGGGTACAAATTTTGATATATTTATGACCAATTCATTATCTCTAAAACAATCAATTGGAGTTGTTCTTCTACCAAAAAATGATTTGTCAGGGTATTCCACAAATACAAAACCAATAAAATAATAGGTACTCGATCCATGTGACTTATGATTAGATTTGGTTGAGTCAGGTTGGAGTTTTTAGCCAAGATCATGTCATGATTTTAACTTAAAAATGGATTGGGTATACATATCAAATCAAAGCAAAAGTATATCACTAACTCTTTGATCATGACAGGTATGTAATTCACCGACGACAATTAATGAAGAAGAATGGATAATGAAGAAGAATGGATTAGATTTTTTATCCGAGATTTTATTTGATAAATATTAATTGTATCCATTCAATTAAATAAAATTTTTGTTTTCATTTTCCTGTCCCTATGAATCCATATGATCATATGGTAATGCTTCTAGTTCTATGGACCAACCGACTGACCAGGCACAAACAAGTACTAATGAGATGAGGAAATAAAAACTAAAAAAAAAAAAAAGAATGTAAATGTAAATATAATGTATAGGGCTATACGGACTCGAACCGTAGACCTTCTCGGTAAAACAGATCAAACTTTTTATTATCGAAATGATTCGAACTGTTTCAAAGACCCAACATGCATTTTGTTGCATTGGGCTCTTTCATCAACTGATGAAAAGATCAGTTAGTCCACCATATTTTTTCTTCGCCGAAAACAAGAAGATAATGAGATGGCTCCATTTGCTCTGATTCATTATTTGAATTTTGATCTAAGAGGATTACCAAAGTGTTTCAAGGAAGGGTTACTTTGACGTAGGTCTGCTTCTGGCCTAGATCCACCTAAGTTAAAATTTAATGGAGTCTCTATCGTTCCGCTCTAAGAGTCAAATATGATACTTCTTACACCTTAAAGTTCATAGGACGAAAAGAGGTTATTTTGAGGCCCTTATACTCGTTATGCCTAGCATTGAATAGACTGGGTATTCACCTTATCAATTCTCAAATCAATGATGGGCTCTATTTGGCATCAGAATTCGTACCCGAATCGGATTGACCAAATATTTGTCAGGCTATTGTTCTCTTGTTCTCTCGAATCCATGGAGTAAGACATCGATTTTTCAATAAGATTATTTGATTACATGATTGACTCCCTTGAAAAGCATTGGCGCACGTGTAAACGAGGTGCTCTACCAACTGAGCTATAGCCCTTGTCATAGACATCTTAACATATAGATAATATCTTGTCAAGATGGATATTACATAATTACATAATATAATAGTTCTTTGGCCGTTTCCTCTTAATTAAGTTAAGGATTGGTATTGCTTAAAAGTAATATTCCGTATATAATCCCCGAAGTGATGAGTCTCTTTTTTTCTTTGTAGTGATAAAAGACCTACTTAACTCAGTGGTTAGAGTATTGCTTTCATACGGCGGGAGTCATTGGTTCAAATCCAATAGTAGGTAGAACTTATTAGATACCGGAATCAATGGTATCTAATAAGTTTTTCTACTCGTCTTCTTTTTTTTTGTTGTATTAGATTAGACTAAATTGTTTTCAATTGTCGGAATCAAAACATGCTGTCTAATAAAATAAAAAACTTCTTTTGATTATTTCGATGCATCAACTAGTCGGAACTAGCATTGATAGCCTCTACTCGTGTCCTAGCTCGTCTGAGAGCTAGATTCGCTTCAATTGCTTGTCTTTTACCTTCTGCTTTACTCAAGTTAGCTTCCGCTTTTTCAAGAGCTTGCTGAGCTTCTTGCGGATCAATGTCAGTGCTTATCTCTGCATCATTTCCTAAAACGGTGATCTCATTATTACCTATTCTAGCGAAACCCCCCATCAAAGCCACCGTTAGCCATCGGCCATCATTTAGGCGTATTCTCAAAAGACCTATATCTACAGCTGTGGCAATAGGGGCGTGGTTTGGTAATACACCAATTTGGCCACTATTAGTAGATAAAATGATTTCTTTCACTTCTGAATCCCAAATAATTCGATTAGGGGTCAGTACACAAAGATTTAAGGTCATTTCTTCAATTTGCTCTCCACTTCTAAGTTCATAGCTTTCGCGGTAGCTTCATCGATGTTACCCACTAAATAAAAGGCCTGCTCGGGAAGACTGTCTAATTCTCCGGAGAGGATCAGTTGAAACCCCCTAATTGTTTCTGCGAGGCCAACATATTTCCCTGGAGAACCAGTAAATACTTCTGCTACAAAGAAGGGTTGTGATAAGAAACGCTCAATTTTTCGTGCTCTTGCTACGGTTAAACGATCCTCTTCGGATAATTCGTCTAATCCAAGGATAGCTATAATGTCCTGCAGTTCTTTGTAACGTTGTAAAGTTTGCTTTACTTTTTGCGCAGTTTCATAATGTTCCTCGCCAACGATCCGAGGTTGGAGCATAGTTGACGTTGAATCTAAAGGATCCACTGCTGGATAAATGCCTTTGGCAGCTAATCCTCTTGATAGTACGGTAGTAGCGTCTAAATGTGCAAATGTCGTGGCAGGAGCAGGGTCAGTCAAATCGTCTGCGGGTACATAAACTGCTTGAATAGAAGTTATAGATCCTTCTTTTGTAGACGTAATTCTTTCTTGCAAAGAACCCATTTCTGTACTAAGGGTAGGTTGATAACCTACTGCGGAAGGCATTCTCCCTAATAAGGCAGATACTTCTGATCCTGCTTGGACGAATCGAAAGATATTGTCAATGAATAGAAGTACGTCTTGTTCATTAACATCCCGGAAATATTCCGCCATGGTTAGGGCGGTCAAACCAACTCTCATACGAGCTCCCGGTGGTTCATTCATCTGACCATAGACGAGAGCCACTTTTGATTCTGCAATATTTTGTTCATTAATCACTCCGGATTCTTTCATTTCCATGTAAAGATCATTTCCTTCACGAGTACGTTCGCCTACTCCACCAAATACGGATACACCCCCATGAGCTTTAGCAATGTTGTTGATCAATTCCATAATGAGTACTGTTTTACCCACTCCAGCTCCCCCAAAGAGTCCGATTTTTCCTCCACGGCGATAAGGGGCTAAAAGATCCACCACTTTAATCCCTGTTTCAAAGATTGATAATTTCGTATCTAACTGTATAAAGGCGGGTGCTCCTCTATGAATAGGAGATGTTGTGCGAGTATCTACAGGACCTAAATTATCAACAGGCTCGCCAAGAACGTTGAAAATTCGTCCGAGAGTTGCTCCACCAACTGGAACACTTAGAGGAGCTCCCGTGTCAATCACTTCCATTCCTCTCGTTAGACCGTCCGTAGCACTCATAGCTACAGCTCTAACTCGATTATTTCCTAATAATTGCTGTACCTCACAAGTAACTTTAATTTGCTGACCGGCGGTATCTCGCCCCTTGACTACCAAAGCATTATAAATATTTGGCATTTTCCCCGGGGGAAAAGCGACATCCAGTACTGGGCCAATAATTTGAGCAATACGCCCTAGGTTTTTTTCTTCAAGTGTGGAAACCGCAGGACCAGAAGTAGTAGGATTTATTTTCATAATCATGATAAAGTGAAATATGTCGAAATTTTTTGGAATATTTCCGAATAAAAAAAAATGTCCGATAGCAAGTTGATCGGTTAATTCAATAAAAAATGAAAGTTAGCGCTTGATTTAGCTGGTACCATCCAACCGAATCTAATTTAATCATTTACTCATTCAATGAATGAATTTTCAAGTTTAACCACACTTTTTCAAAAAAAAAAGATAAAGCGGATGCAGATGAATAAGAAGCATGAAAAAGTGTGTTTCTTTTATATTTTATATAATATAATATATATATAATATAAATTAAATAAATATTAAATAAATATAAAATAATATAAATTAAATATTTATAATTTTTATAATTTATGTAATTATGTAATTCGAACCTGAACTCGATTTATGATTCATTTTTTCGATCTCATTGTCCGTTATTATTTATTTTTTTTTTCATAGGGATTTTCACCCATTTGTGGTTTATACCTTTCTTTTTCATGGATGAATTATGCCTATTTTCACATCTAGGATTTACATATACAACATATATTACTGTCAAGAGGGAATTTTTTTT